GTGTCTCTTATTCAAGTTATTTAAAATAACTTTCTTATTTCTTGACATAGAAATAGAAAAATATAAATAAATATATGGAAATAAACTGCGTCCAATAGGATTTGAACCTATACCAAAGGTTTAGAAGACCTCTGTCCTATCCATTAGACAATGGACGCTTTTCACTCCAATTTTCATATTTCTTGTTCGGAAAAATAGTCGAAAGAATTTCAAGAATTTAGTATTCAAGTCAATGATGCATTACATTAATTTCAATATGCATTACATTAATTCGATTCATTTCAACTTTTTATTAAAAAAAAAAAAGATTTCATTTTTAGAATAGTAAAGATTATAATGATAAAGTACAAGCGGGTAGCGGGAATCGAACCCGCATCGTTAGCTTGGAAGGCTAGGGGTTATAGTCGACGTTGATTCATCATTTTGAACGTCTCTAATTCAAAACTGAACGTGAAACTTTTTTTTCATTCAGCTCCTTTATGGAAGATGGAGAAATTCCCAGATTCAAACATGAACGAACGAAATAAAATCCGACCCATAACGTCTATGTCAGCTTTTATGTCTGAATCTATTCAGAACAACCTGCTTTCTAGACGATCCCTATAGAAAAAGAGGGGGGGTTATATTCTAACAATCTTTCTAGTTACTTCGTTCTCTACTTCTATTTGAAAGAATCCTTAGGAAAAGTATTTTGTTTCCACCGAGCTAAAACAATTTCTCGATGTCTTTAGTAAACCAAAGACACTGTTTAATAGCTGTTTCGCTTCAATTCCCCCTATAGAAATGAAAAATTGAAGATTTAGTTACGATTAGAAATAAACTTTTTATCTTTATCCATGGGTCCTTTACTCATACTCATTCAATTGGAAGTATTGATCCAATAAAAAAAATTATGTTTCGTAATCTCATAATCCAATTTTTCAATTTAAAATTGATTGTTGGAAACAAATCACGAGAATGTATATTCTTCCTCGAATTTTTCATTGAGAGGTAAAGGATTCAATCCTTTTAAGAACTAAAGTTTTTGTTCGGAATGAATATTAATCAAACCGAAAGACCCTTTAACTATATAAGGGGTTATAGAACGAATCACACTTTTACCACTAAACTATACCCGCTACAATCAGATTATTGTATAGAAATGGACCTTTTGTCGACCCTAATTAAAATTAAAACTAAAACAAAAGATCAGAAAAGAATCATGAAAACTAAAGCGTTTACCTTTTGTATCGGAGGACTTAATGAGATTAGGAAAAGAGGATTCATTTAATTTTAATAACTAAATACCAAGTGCTTTTTTGCACGAGGTTTTTGTCCCGAACTTAAGCCATAATACAAAAATGGATTATGTCAAGAAACAAGAGTTCCCTTTTTCTTATTTACTTTAAACCGGAATAAAAAGACTAACGAAGAAAGAAATGGGACTTTGATTCGATATCATTTGATTATATACCATAGAAATTCAAAAAGTTCTTTTTTTTATCCCAATAACAAGCAAATTTTTTATTTATGATTTGTTGGAACAAAAGGGCGGGCCCGGCTAAGTTAAGTACTGACCAGGCCGGGCCGTGGAACTAAAAAGCCAAAAATTACGAAAAAAATAAGAATATATACTATGACGGGCGTTTTCAAGCCTTATTTTTTATAATGTAACATAGTATTATCCTTTTCAATTGGGAGGAGAGATGGCTGAGTGGACTAAAGCGTCGGATTGCTAATCCGTTGTACGAGTTTTTTGTACCGAGGGTTCGAATCCCTCTCTTTCCGTTTTCGTTGATGACTTGGGATTTTCTTTCGAATTTCTCGCGAGCTCTTTTTTTTTTTTTATTCTTCACGTCCAGGATTACGTCCTGGATCATTAGACAGGAATCCGAAGATAAAGAGAGACACAAAGAATATCACTACCGTGTAAACAAATAGTTTGAGAGTAAGCATTACACAATCTCCAAGATTTTTTTAGGAAAAAAGAGAATAGATTCTCCACTTTTATACCACACACCCTACTTTTTTTCTTTTGACACCAAGAAATAAAGTGGGGTGATCCAGATTTGTCGCGGTTGTACAATAATTTCAGTATTTGAATTGAGAGTGTAGGACTTATCTGATTTTCTCAATTCTATGCATTTTTTTGAATAAATCATGAATTTGTCTGGTACTTTAGTAAAAATATCATCGAAAACTTACAGCAGCTTGCCAAACAAAGGCTAAGAGAAAAAAGAACAGAGGTATTACTGGCATAACATCTACAATTGGATTCAAAAAAGCGTAGGCTTCGGGCAATTTTGCGACGAAAAAACTACTGGAATAAAGAGCATAATTAAGGTAGATACAGATCAAACTAAAAATATTAAGCATAACAAACATTTTGTTTTTGGGGGGATAATTGTATTTATTTTGATTGAGTTTTTTATTAAAAATATGGTATTGTTGTATAGAAGAAAAAAAATGACTAAAAATAAAATAAGATAGACAAAAAACTTTCTTTGGTTTGAACTTACCCAATCAAAAATCCTTCTATATCTCAAATCAAAAGAGAATAGAATAAATCATACTTTCGTACAATATCTTAATTGAATTATATGTAATGATCAATAAATTCCGTTTTATTTGATGTCTACATGTATAGTATACAGGTATAAAATTTCTAGTAATTTCTTTTCTAAATAATAGATATTTAGACTGGAGTTGACGAATAACCCGTACCAATATTAGTTTTTATTAGTGTCGAATAGAAATAAATGGGGCGTGGCCAAGTGGTAAGGCAACGGGTTTTGGTCCCGCTATTCGGAGGTTCGAATCCTTCCGTCCCAGAGCGTCTGTATATTATTAGATTATTATTATTAGAGAATGGGATTAATATATATTATATTAATATATATTTTGTTTAATATATGATAAAATATATATCATAATATAATATATATTTATAATAAATATAATAAATCGAAAATAGATTGTCTTTTCGAACAGTTTTTTGTATTATTATTATTAAAGTAGAATATTGGTATAGAATGTGATTATTATTTTTTATTTAATAATCCGCGAATCATATCTTTTTCACAAATTAAATTGAGTTCAAATAACACGCATATGAAATAGGAAATTGAATTCATTTGTGATTCGTTAAATAATAACTATTTTATAGTATAAATATGAAAAAATAACAACATAAAATTTCAATTTTCCCCTACGTCAGTGTTTTTTTATCTATCTTTTTTTAATCACAGATGGTTTACTTTAACTCCAATCTAAATTTCTCTCTCTTACTGATGATAAAAAACGAAAGAAAGATCCCTGCTGTACAACTTTATGTTATGCAAAATAAAAATAATAAATCCTATCGGATAGGATATTTTTCAATCAATTAAATCTTTGTAACCAACTCTTATGAGTTCTTGGTACTTGACGAAGTCTGAAATTGTTGAATTTATCCTATCACTATTATCTTACTTGAAGATACAGATTCAATTCTTCGTATTAGTTATAATTTAGTTAACGGATTTTATTTTTACAATAAAAAAAATATTCTAAAATTTAAAATGATATAAAGATAGAAAAAAAATTATTTTTATAGAATTTCCAATATTTAATTCTATTAATCCCTATTAATCTAAAAAACGGGATAAAATTGATTTATTCTTGCTGAGACTCTCCTTTTTTCATTTATAGAAGAAAAGGGGATAGATTACTATGTACCAACCGAACCAATGATTATTCATGGTTCCATACTGGAATCAATTACATACGGGTTCAAAACTGAAGGAATGTTATGGTAAAACTTCGTTTAAAACGATGTGGTAGAAAGCAACGTGCGACTTGAAGGACATGATCGACTGTGGAGTCTTACATCCACCATTTTTTATATATTATATTTGATATATATTATATAGGAATGAAAGTGCTCTTGGCTCGACATCATTTGTTCTGTTCCGCTGTAACTCTCTTTTTTTTTTGGGGGGGGGGGCGGGGTGGATATAATTATACTATTAGGATGGAGCTCGAGTAGAAGGTATTTATTTCTTTTTCGAGGGTAAGAATCTAGGGTTAGTATCAAGCAATAAATTGGAACAACTTCGTAAGTGTATTTTCGATCCATAAACTTAAAGGGTCCTATTCGAGAAAATTTCCAATTCAAAAGGAAGGTTTGTTGAAATTGGTAAAAAAAACTCTTTCGATCAAATCAAAAGTGTATTACGCAAGAATCAAACATTCGTATGATTCTTTGATAAAAAGAAATCACAAAAAACGGTATGTTGCTGCCATTTTGAAAGGATTTAAAGATCACCGAAGTAATGTCTAAACCCAATGATTCAAGACAAAGATCCTGGAACAAGGAAATACCGTTTTCAATTGTCTTAACAACTAGATCAGAATGAAGAATCAAAATGGATTCTAAAGAAGACAGACAATTAACGGGTTAGAGACCGCTCAATAGATGAAATGTCAAAAAGGTTTTTCTTTTGAGTTATTTCAGAGTTATCCAACTTGAGTTATGAGGGTGCAAATATGACTAATTTTCTTTTTGTTGGGGTAAGAATAAGAAAAAAGTATTCAAATAATTAATTTGATGATTTTATGAATATATTTGATTTTGATATTGTAATTCGATATATAGAATATAGATATAATTCTTAATTTTCTCGAGCCGTACGAGGGGAAAACTTCTTATACGTTTCTAGGGGGGGGTATTGTTTTCATCTATCCCAATGAGCCATTTATCGAATCGTTGCAATTGATGTTCGATCCCGACGAGAGGGAAGAGATCTTCGGAAAGTGGGTTTTTATGATCCGATAAAGAATCAAATCTATTTAAATATTCCCGCTATTCTATACTTCCTTGAAAAAGGCGCTCAACCTACAGGAACTGTTCATGATATTTCAAAAAAGGCGGGTGTTTTTACGGAACTTCGCCTTAATCAACAAACAAAAGTCAATTAATTATTAATAAAAAAAGATTAAGTGAATAAATAAGAAATGACGTATTTTAGTAATGGGGTCTATAGACATAAAAATTTGACATTACCCCCAATGGAATTATTTTCGTTGGAACTCTATGAACAAAAAAAAACAAAAGACTAAACCTGCTTATTTTAGTTATTAAATAAGCCTCATTTTTTTCTACTTCTTCCCCATCTTCCTTAATTTAGTCTTACACCTTAGTGCTAATCCAACACAAGTCCTTCGTTTTTTTATATTTCAAATTAAATAATTTAATTAATTTAAATTGATTGAAATCACAATTGTTAGTTCAATTTCGAATTTGTTTTCTCTTTTTGATGCTTATGTTTTTCTCAATATTCATATTGACAACAGTGTAGCAAATAAATATAATCCGATCGTGGATAAATGGGTCTATTTATCCCTGTTCCATAGATTTTATTTCATTCAAATAATAGGTTCTTAGATTTTCTGTCATACAAGAAGTCTTTTTTGATTAAACTTTTAATTAATCAAATTTGAATTAATCAAACTCGATATATACTAATTAATAGTAATTAATGGATAGTATAAGAGATAAAAGAGGTGAGGGGTGGTCTATACATATTTGAAAATTTTTGACTTTATCCTTAGTTTATATTTTATTTGAAAATTTTTTGCATTTTCGTCGGATTTGTTCATTTTTATTATCTTCATAGTGGGTTCTCGTTTTTATTTTTTTTGTTTGATTGTGTTGTGCCATTCAATTTCGTTATTTATTGGGATTCTGATTGTATCTACCCATTATAATTTGTTTATTTGGGTTGCTAACTCAACGGTAGAGTACTCGGCTTTTAAGTGCGGCTAGCATCTTTTACACATTTGTATGAAGCAACAGATTCGTCCATACCGTTTGGTAGAGTTTGTAAGACCACGACTGATCCTGAAAGGAATGAATGGAAAAAGCAGCATGTCGTAGCAATGGATAATTCTGAGAATATTTCATTCTTACTGAATAGGTCCAAAATAGTATTTGAATTGCTTAATTCAATTAAAAACAAAAAGAATTTTTTTTTGGGGGGGGGTCGAGTGAATAAATGGGTAGAGCCTTACTAGAGGCTCCAATTCTAGGGAAATAAAAAGTAACGAGCTTCTGTTCTTAATTTTTGAATGATTACCCCATCTAATTAGACGTTAAAAATATATTAGTGCTTAATGTGGGAAAAGCTTTTCCGACCAGTGGATTAGAAATTTCTTATGAGTCCTAACTATTCGCTATTCCCTTTTATGGGGTAGAGATAAATGTGTAGAAGAAGGCAGTATATTGATAAAGATTTTTTTTTTTTTTTCAAAATCAAAAGAGCGATTGGGTTGATAAAATAAAGGGCTTCTAACTATCTTGTTATCCGATAACTGAACATAAATCCTTTATATGGAAAGGGGGGTCTAGAGAGTCCGTTGCTAAGGTTGACTTGTTTCCAAGGTATCGAGTTTTTTATTACTATAAATACCTTGTTTTGACTGTATCGTACTATGTATCATTTGATAACCCACTAAATCGCCTATTTCTTTTCTGATTCAAATTGAATTTTAAATGGAAGAATTTCAAGGATATTTAGAATTATACAGATCTCAGCAACATGACTTCCTATACCCACTTATCTTTCGGGAGTATATTTATGCACTTGCTCATGATCGTGGTTTAAATAGATCCGTTTTGTTGGATAACGTAGGTTATGACAAGAAATCTAGTTTACTAAGTATTAAACGTTTAATTAGTCGAATGTATCAACAGAATCATTTTATTATTTCCGTTAATGATTCTAATCAAAATAAATTTTTTGGGTACAACAAAAATTTGTATTCTCAAATGATATCGGAGGGATTTGCAGTCATTGTGGAAATTCCGTTTTCCCTACGATTAGTATCTTCCTTAGAGGAGACAGAAATTGTAAAATCTTATAATTTACGATCAATTCATTCAATATTTCCTTTTTGTGAGGACAAATTTCCACATTTAAATTATGCATCAGATGTACTAATACCCTACCCCATTCATCTGGAAATCTTGGTTCAAACCCTTCGCTACTCCGTAAAAGATCCCTCTTCTTTGCATTTATTCCGGCTCTTGCTTCACGAGTATTATAATCGGACTATTCTTATTACTCCACAAAACTCCATTTTTGCAAAAAGTAATCAAAGATTATTCTTGTTCCTATATAATTCTTATGTATGTGAATACGAATCCAGTTTACTTTTTCTCCGTAACCAATCTAATCATTTACGATTAACCTCTTACGGAATCTTTTTTGAGCGAATACGTTTTTATGAAAAACGAAAATATCCTGGAGTCTTTGCTAACGATTTTCCGACTAACTTATGGTTTTTCAAGGATCCTTTTATACAGTATGTTAGATATCAAGGAAAATTGATTCTGGCATCAAAAGATACTCCTCTTCTGATGAATAAGTGGAAATATTATCTTGTCCATTTTTGGCAATGTCATTTTTATGTATGGTCTCAACCAAGAAGAATTCATATAAATCAGTTATCCAAGTATTCCTTTGATTTTTTGGGTTATCT